ACTTGAAAATTTACTCATTGAATGAGTAAACGATTGAATCGGATTCGGTTGGGCGGTACCAACTAAATCGAGTGCTATCTCCCATTTATCTCTTATTGAATTAACTGATCAACTTGCTATCGGACATTTATTTTCGATTTGGTATTATTCCAAAAAGGATTTCGACATATTTCACTTTATTATAATTATGAGAATCAATCCTACTACTTCTAGCCCTGCGGTTTCCACACTTGAAGAAAAAAAACTAGGGCGTATCGCTCAAATTATTGGCCCAGTACTGGATGTCGTTTTTCCCCCGGGCAAAATGCCTAATATTTATAACGCTTTGGTAGTTAAGGGTCGAGATACTGTCGGTCAGCAAATTAATGTGACTTGTGAGGTACAACAATTATTAGGAAATAATCGAGTTAGAGCTGTAGCTATGAGTGCTACAGATGGGCTGATGAGAGGAATGGAAGTGATTGACACGGGAGCTCCTCTAAGTGTTCCAGTCGGCGGAGCTACTCTCGGGCGAATCTTCAACGTTCTTGGAGAGCCTGTTGATAATTTAGGTCCTGTAGATACTCGCACAACATCTCCTATTCATAGATCTGCGCCTGCCTTTATACAGTTAGATACGAAATTATCAATCTTTGAAACAGGTATTAAGGTGGTAGATCTTTTAGCTCCTTATCGCCGTGGAGGAAAAATCGGACTATTTGGGGGAGCTGGAGTAGGTAAAACAGTACTCATCATGGAATTGATCAACAACATTGCCAAAGCTCATGGAGGCGTATCCGTATTTGGCGGAGTAGGAGAGCGTACTCGTGAAGGAAATGATCTTTACATGGAAATGAAAGAATCCGGAGTAATTAATGAAAAAAATCTTGCAGAATCAAAAGTAGCTTTAGTCTATGGTCAAATGAATGAACCGCCGGGAGCTCGTATGAGAGTTGGTTTGACTGCCCTAACTATGGCAGAATATTTCCGGGATGTTAATGAACAAGATGTGCTTCTATTCATCGACAATATCTTTCGTTTTGTCCAAGCAGGATCAGAAGTATCCGCATTATTAGGGAGAATGCCTTCTGCAGTGGGTTATCAACCTACCCTTAGTACAGAAATGGGTTCTTTGCAAGAAAGAATTACTTCTACCAAAGAGGGATCTATAACTTCGATCCAAGCAGTTTATGTACCTGCGGACGATTTGACCGACCCTGCTCCTGCCACTACATTTGCACATTTAGATGCTACTACCGTACTATCAAGAGGATTAGCTGCCAAGGGTATTTATCCAGCAGTAGATCCTTTAGATTCAACGTCAACTATGTTACAACCTCGGATCGTTGGCGAGGAACATTATGAAACTGCGCAAAGAGTTAAGCAAACTTCACAACGTTACAAAGAACTTCAGGACATTATAGCTATTCTTGGGTTGGACGAATTATCCGAGGAGGATCGTTTAACTGTAGCAAGAGCACGAAAAATTGAGCGTTTCTTATCACAACCCTTCTTCGTGGCAGAAGTATTTACTGGTTCTCCAGGAAAATATGTTGGTCTTGCAGAAACAATTAGGGGGTTTCAACTGATCCTTTCCGGAGAATTAGATGGTCTGCCCGAGCAGGCTTTTTATTTGGTGGGTAACATCGATGAAGCTACCGCGAAAGCTATGAACTTAGAAGTGGAGAGCAATTTGAAGAAATGACCTTAAATCTTTGTGTACTGACTCCTAATCGAATTATTTGGGATTCAGAAGTGAAAGAAATCATTTTATCTACAAATAGTGGCCAAATTGGTGTATTACCGAACCACGCCCCTATTGCCACGGCTGTAGATATAGGTCTTTTGAGAATACGCCTCAACGACCAATGGTTAACGGTGGCTCTGATGGGTGGTTTTGCTAGAATAGGGAATAATGAGATCACCATTTTAGGAAATGATGCGGAGATGAGTACTGACATTGATCCGCAAGAAGCTCAACAAACTCTTAAAATAGCTGAAGCTAACTTGAGTAGAGCTGAGGGTAAGAGACAGGTGATTGAAGCGAATCTAGCTCTCAGACGAGCTAGGACACGAGTAGAGGCTGTCAATGTTATTTCCTACTAGTCAATACATCAAAATAATCAAAAGAAGTTTTTTAGAAGTTCTTTTTTATACACCACATTTAGATTCTGCCAATTGAAGACAATCAAGTCTAATCTGATACAACGAAAAAAGGAGGATGGGTAGAAAAACTTATTAGATACCATTGCATTGACTCCGGTATCTAATAAGTTCTACCTACTATTGGATTTGAACCAATGACTCCTGCCGTATGAAAGCAATACTCTAACCACTGAGTTAAGTAGGTAATTTATCACCGCAAAAGAAGACCCATCACCTCGGGGATTATAGATAGAATATAATTTCTAAGCAATACCAATCTGTTAACAGTAAACGGATCAAAGAGTTATCATGTGAGATTAGGAAATATCCATCTTGACAAGAAATTATCTATATGTTAAGATATCTATGACAAGGGCTATAGCTCAGTTAGGTAGAGCACCTCGTTTACACGTGCGCCAATGCTTTTCAAGGGAGCTTATTATGCAATGAACATAGTTGATCTTATTGAAAAATCAATGTCTTACTCCATAGATTCGAGAGAACAATAGCATGACAAATATTTGGTTCGGTCCGATTTTGGTGCGAATTTAGGTGCCAAATCAAATAGAACCCGTCATTGATTTGATAGTTGATAAGGTAAATACCCAGCCCATTCAATGCTAGGCATAATGAGTATAAGGGCTTCAAAAAAACCTCCTTTCATCCTATGAACTTTAAGGTGTATGAAGTCTCATATTCGACTCTTGCAGCGGAACGATAGAGACTCCATTTAACTTAGGTTGATCTAAGCCGAAGGCAGACCTAAGTCAAGGTAACCCTTCTTTGAAACACTTTGGTATTGCTACTAGATCTGAATACAAATAATGAATCAGAGCACATGGAGCCAGCTCATTATCTTCCTGTAAAGAAAAAATATGGTGGACTAACTGATCTTTACATCAGTTGATGAAAGAGCCCAATGCAACAAACAAAATGCATGTTGGGTCTTTGAAACAGTTCGAATCATTTCGATAATAATCAGTTTGATCTGTTTTACCGAGAAGGTCTACGGTTCGAGTCCGTATAGCCCTAATACATTCTATTTGTCTATTTTTGTATAGACATTCTATTTTTGTTTAGTATAGTTTTCATTTCCTCATTAGTACTTGTTTATAGACTGGACAGACCAGACCATTGGTTGTTTCATAGAAATGAAATGAAAGCATTACCACATATTCATGTAAATACATAGGTACCTGAAAATAAAAACAATAATTCATTCCAATGGATCTAATCAGATCAGTATGTGTCAAATCTAGGACAAGAAAAAGAAAGAAAATATAATAGTTCGATGCATTAGATTGTGTTTACGTATTCGTATTTGTATAAAATCAATAGAAACAACGACGATCCTTTACCTGGATTTTAATGAAAAGAATACTTCGAATATGTTAGAAATCCCTAGACATTTTTTACCCCCCCCCCAAAATTATTGGTTTTGATAATAACTATGTTATGTTTGATATTATTTTTTGATAATATTTCATTATCTTATTTCATTTTATTATTTATACATTACATAAATTATATATTTACATATAATTTATATAAGAAATATATATTTCTAAATATAAAATACAAAGAAATAAATATAAGGAAATATCAAGAAAAAAACAAAAACATAGTATTACGTTTCAGAATTATGAAACATAGTTATAGTATTACTATTCATTAGAATACATTAGTAATAGAATATTCTATTAGGTTAGATTAGTATATTTTAGTATTTAATTAAATTATTTTTATTATTTAGAATTTTTTTATTTAATATTTTTTAATCTTATATCTATTTTTTTATAGAGAATAGAGAAAGCGAGACAAAGTGAGAGAGTTTTGTTTGTGTAAGAGCGCCTTATTTCTACACCATATCTAAATAGAATCAAAATCAAAAACGGAATCCCGATTCCGTTGGATGAATCTCTAAACAAGACATGCCACGCAGCAAACAAACTCTGAACTATACACTTTGATTTGATTAAAATAAATTCTTGTTTCACCTAGGAAAACAAGTTCTGGATGAATTGACAATGCCAACTAGAATAATTAAGCATATTCCACATTAATAGGAGTACATTTATGTTTCTGCTTCACGAATATGATATTTTATGGGCATTTCTAATAATATCAAGCGTTATTCCTATCTTGGCATTTGTAATTTCAGGAGTTTTAGCCCCGGTTAGTAAAGGACCAGAGAAGCTCTCTAGTTATGAATCGGGCATAGAACCTATGGGAGACGCTTGGTTACAATTCCGAATCCGCTATTACATGTTTGCTCTAGTTTTTGTTGTTTTTGATGTTGAAACGGTCTTTCTTTATCCATGGGCAATGAGTTTCGATGTATTGGGTGTATCTGTATTTATCGAAGCTTTAATTTTCGTGCTTATCCCAATTGTGGGTTCAGTTTATGCATGGCGAAAGGGAGCGTTGGAATGGTCTTAACTGAGTATTCAGACAATAAAAAAAAAAAGGAAGGAAAAAATTACATTGAGACAGTTATGAATTTGATTGAGTTTCCGTTACTTGACCAAACAACCCCCAATTCAGTTATTTCAACTACATCGAATGATCTTTCGAATTGGTCAAGACTCTCCAGTTTATGGCCGCTTCTATATGGTACCAGCTGCTGTTTCATTGAATTTGCTTCATTAATAGGCTCGCGATTCGACTTTGATCGTTATGGGTTGGTACCAAGATCAAGTCCTAGGCAAGCGGACCTAATTTTAACAGCCGGCACAGTCACAATGAAAATGGCTCCCTCTTTAGTGAGATTATATGAGCAAATGCCTGAACCAAAATACGTCATTGCTATGGGAGCCTGTACTATTACAGGAGGGATGTTCAGTACTGATTCTTATAGTACTGTTCGGGGAGTCGAT